CTATTAAGTACATTCTTCATCGAATTAGATCGACGATCTAGCACTGATGGAATTTCTATTCTGTTTACTGAATCACATGAAATTTTATCCAACTCCATATTTGGAATGAAATGTATGAACTACGTTTGAACGGAGGAATAAAGAGAATTTTCTACTTAAATTGGAAGTTGCAACAGATCAAAATGGAAAGGAATTGATAAAACAGTCCTAGAAACAGAATTCTGTCACTTAGACTTATTAAAGTTAAAGTCATAAGGTTTTGTATATAATAGCAAAACAAAAAGGATTTCAATTATACCATTATTATGATATTACATATTCGAATTTGAGAAAAATAAAAGGATTCGGTATTTGGGAGATAAATACAAAGACAGAAAAATCAGAAACAACATAGGATCCATTTTTTTAGCACTTAACCGTCTTTATGTTAGAGATTTCGTTATTCAAAAAAAAACGATTCGCAGAGAAGAGAAATATTTCTACTTTACTGATTTTTGAATAGAATATGATTTGAAGTGTATAAGAAGGGTTGCACTTATTAAACACGTATGCGGATAGCTATAATATCCGACTTCTCTTTTATTGCTGGTTCTATTCGGGACAGTCCGGGTCGTGTTCTATCAAAAGAGAATTTCTATTTAATGCAAAATTGAAGTGAAGTAGGATAATTTTATGATAATTACCTATAGACAATATATCTAAATAATAGATATCTGTGTAACAATTTATGTTCTGGGGTTTACATATACTGATATGTTTTGTTATAATTGAAATTGAGAAGGATTTTTTGATTGAAAAAATAAATACTGATTAGTTCTGTCTCAATTTGTATTTTCTTATGTCATTAGGAAAACACAATTTGCGATTCAAATCCCAGAATCGTCATTAATTCGAACTAAGCAGTCAATAGTTAATGGTTCAAGTTTGTCGGCTGAAAATCCACATTTGATTTCTCAATAGAAAAGCCAGAGAATGTTTTTAGCATTGTGGATTTTCCAATACTATACAATCAATCGAAGGGATGGATAAAATCCAAAAAGGGTGTTTCTTTTAGGAAAAGGATTAAGGAAAACAGGAGTCAAAATCCAAATACAATAAAACTTCAGCAATCTGGGAAAATTTTCATCTATTTTGTATTATTTTGGCGGCATGGCCGAGTGGTAAGGCGGGGGACTGCAAATCCTTTTTCCCCAGTTCAAATCCGGGTGTCGCCTGATCAACAAAAAAACTCGAAATCTCTTCTTCTCTTCGGTTCCGCTTATAGAACTTGCAGAATTCTTCCCCGTTAGAAGCAGAGGAAACAGACTGTTAATGCTTTGTTGATTCTAAGCATGTGGTCTGAGGGTTTTCTAAACAAAAAAGAGTGTGAATGCTCGTTCGCATCTAGGATTCAAGGAAATATTCGAATCTACTGGTAGAGGGTCTATCAAGACTTCACGATTCCCTTCTATTACTAAGGGAGTGTCTAATGACTGGATCTTGAATCAGATTGTAGAGCCTGAATAGGAAATCTGATTCAATTAAGAGTTTTGGAAGGAGGTGCAATATACGACGGACTCGCGAGAATCTCCGAGTGCTCAGGTATCCAACCAATATTAGATTGGATTGATAATTGACTTTTATAGAAAAAGGGGCAAACAGAAAGAATTTCTTTGCGGCAACCCCTAGACAAGCCCCCTCTTTCAGAGCGATAATGGGGAAGGGGGGTACCGGATCAAATGGGGAAATAGAGGTCTGTAATAGATAGAGATTTCTGGTTTTTCGTGATTTCTCCCTTGTCTGTTTTTACTTACTAAGGTCAACAAAACAAAAAAAGAATAGGCCTTATTATTCTTATTCCTACATTTTCCCATTCCCTTCGGATCTTACTACGTATTTTGCTTGTGTTTAATCTTTCCCGATTCGAAATCATAATCGATTTATTGGATTGGTTTCTCGATAGTGTTCGGTCAGAATCCCTTTTTGACTCTGCGCCATGGATTCCACTATTATTAGGGAGGAATAATGGAAAAATTCCTTCGTATTTATAGAGATAGGGGACATAATTCACATGGATATAGTAAGTCTCGCTTGGGCTGCTTTAATGGTAGTCTTTACATTTTCCCTTTCACTCGTAGTGTGGGGAAGAAGTGGGCTCTAGAAGTACTACTAATTGAGTTGAGGAATCAAACCGTATCAATCGTTTTATAGATCGTTCTGCAACGCGTTTTGAACTATTTAAAATCAAAATCTCTGAATTTCGAATCCCATTGGACTCCAATGGAGTTATCTATGATATGAATCATACTCTTTCTCTCAAAGAGATATTTCAGTGATTCCCGTGTTTGTATTTCGAAAAGAAAGGGATTCCGATGATTGGAAATTTCTTCTAACCTAAAATTCTTCCGAAATTTTCTATTTCAATCAATGGAATGAGCTCTTACTATCTTTATAGATAGATACTGAGAAAGACTAGACTTTTTTTTATTTCTTTCCCTCTTTATTGTTCAAAGAAGAAGACGTTTTGTTAAGTGTATACGCACTTTCTATGAGAAATGATATAGAGATAGTGGTTGTCTAATGAGAGACTATGCAATAATAAGATCTTACCTTGAGCGAGTCACATATGGGGCATTTACCGATTGGTTTCTAATTTTAGAAAGTCGATTTCTGCTTTATCGACTTATTTCATATCATGGTTCGGGCATTAAAAATCGGTGAGGTTTTCTCTTCCTTATTAGTAAAAGGAAAGGAATTAGAATCCTAAGATAAGAGTGATTTCCGATTGATCGGAACAAATCGATGTAGTAAATTGGGTGTTATGTCAATTCCATACAATATATGATATGGAATTAATATACATCTATGAAGAGAATATTGTAGATTGATCTATAAAAACTTAAGCCTTTATCTTTATTCTAGATTACAACTTTATAGACTAAAAGATAGATAGTATGGTAGAAAGAAATAGATGCATCTTTCTTTCTACCATACTATCTATCTCTTAGAATACTGCCGATTATAGTCCGCTCATTTCATTTAAGTTAAGACGCGAAATTGGAATCCTTTTCATTTGACTTCGTCAATTTTTGATAAGAACTCAGAAGGAAAGTTTCGTTCAAATGAATTTGAAAATTCAATTGAATTAATCATTTTGACTGACTGTTTTTACGTAAATGATAAGTAGAAAAGCGGTAGGAACTAGAATGAATAGCGCAGTAGCAATAAATGCAAGAATATTTACTTCCATAATCTCATCGTTTTTTTTTACTTCGCAATAACTCGGGATTTAATCCCCTAGAGATGATAAATATTTCATCTGTAAATTCAATGAATGAATTACCTCTCGATGATCTTGAATCGGATCAATATCATGAATAACAATATCTGATCTATCAAATCAATTCGTCGTCGAGACTTGAATAGTATAACATAGGAAGTTCTTTTATCCATACCGAATCCAAACCTGACCCAATCAATCCAAAATTCCTTTATTTAGAATCCATTTCCTTGTTTTTTTCTATAACCTACCTTGCGTCTTCCTTGTACAATCATCTGATAAAGGATCATCAGATTGCCTTTCCACTTCGATTAGTCACATAGTTACAAACCGAAACAAACAATAAAAGCGAAATGGAAAAATAGAAAAGAAAAAAGAAATAACGACCCCTTATTTGCTTTGGAAATGAAAGTATGCCCCCCGACACCCTTTCATAGTTCATAGAAAGGGAAAAAATGAATTGATCTATTTATGGGATATTGGATCCGTCGGGACTGGCGGGGCTCGAACCCGCAGCTTCCGCCTTGACAGGGCGGTGCTCTAACCAATTGAACTACAATCCCAGGGAAATAAGGGATCTAGCAGAAAATTTGATTCTTTTTTATCTTCGTATGGGGTATTTCTGAAGGACAAGAGGGGGTTAGACCATTTCATGGTAGATTGGCGAATTATTGGGCCGAGCTGGATTTGAACCAGCGTAGACGTATTGCCAACGAATTTACAGTCCGTCCCCATTAACCGCTCGGGCATCGACCCAGGAAGAATCAATTTTAGGCTTATTGGTAATCCATGATCAACTTCCTTTCGCAGTACCCTACCCCCAGGGGAATTCGAATCCCCGCTGCCTCCTTGAAAGAGAGATGTCCTAAACCACTAGACGATGGGGGCCGACTTGTCCAACCGCCCTCATACTATGATCATAGTATGATCAGTTTTTTGAAATTGTCAATATAATGGAATGATATGATTAGATCCAAAGAATCTTTCCGTTTTTCAGAATTGTATAGAATTGTTGGATTCGTCATTGATATTCATCATCAATCGACATTCTCTATATAAATCTACTAAAATCAATCTAGTAAGCGGGATCAAGAAGTTATCAAAAATTTTCTCTAAGACTTTAGTTCAAGGGGACAAGTAGAATCTCTTCATCACAGAAATATCTTGAAATTTCTTTTATGTCGAATTGGTAAGTGTACATGTATGTTATGTACCAATCAAGCCTATTTTGTTTTGATAGGGATCATCTCAATAAAAAAAATTAAGGCGGGTCTTGAAACAATTCATTTTAGCCTAGACTTGCTAGGCAAATCCATTTGATTATTCCAAAATCAGCCACTAGCCACCATGAGTCTACTGCATATACTTATGTATATAATATATGTGCATATAGAAATTTTATCCACATAGTGATTCGTTCGGGAATTAAATCAAATAAGCCCTTTTAACTCAGTGGTAGAGTAACGCCATGGTAAGGCGTAAGTCATCGGTTCAAATCCGATAAAGGGCTTTAATTTTTTTTTTCATAAAAGTCCAGTCATAGTATTCAGAAAATAGAGATCTTTTTTTTATTTAGTTGAAATAAAAAAGGAACTAACAAAATAATACGTTATCATTATACTGAATACTGAGTTAGAGTATAGTAGTTCTAGTTAGAAAGTCGGTAAATATTCATTATTATGAATACGCCCCTTGAATCATCAAAGATCTCTATTTTGCATTATACCAATCAAATCCATTG